AAGCATTACACAATCTCCAAATTATTTTTTGAAAGAAAAAAAAGAGAATAAATCTTCCATTTTTATACCAAATATCGCATTTTTACACCAATTTACACCAAGAAATGGGGTTGTTTCTAGAATTAGAACTGTCACAAATGAATTCGTTTTTTCATTAAAAACTATTGCCATTATCGCATAATGGTATATATATATATTTCTTTTTTGTGATTTTGTGCGAGACCCTAATGCGGTTAGGGTCTTTCACTGGAAAAGGGGTAAAAACGAGAAAATGGGTGTAAGCTAAATTTAAATTTATAAATTTATGTCGACTATACAAGAAATTCAGTGTACGAGTCTAGGGTTCATACTCTAAAACTTATCTGATTTTATCAATTTTTCGAATCTTTTCTGGACGAAATCATCCATTTTCTAGGATAATATTATTAATATAATATTATAAAGGATCTTATCGAAAGCTTACAGCAGCTTGCCAAACAAAAGCTAAGAGGAAAAAAAGCACAGGTATGACTGGCATAATATCTACGATTGGATTCAAAAAAGCATACGCTTCGGGCAATTTTCCGAAGAAAAAACTACTCCAATAAAGGGCAGAATTAATAGAAATACAGATCAAACTAACGATATTAAGCATAACAGACGTTTTGGTCTTGCCAATAATTGCATTTTCATTTTGAATTGAGTTTTTGATATAAGGAAAAAAGAAGAAAGTAAGTAAGGTAGACATTCTTCTTTTTCTTTGCATCCACTCAATCAAAAAGCCTCCAATTCTCGAAGGAGAATAGAAGAAATAATACTTTCATACAATATCTTAATTGAATTCTATGTAATGATCAATAAATTTTGTTGAATTTTCGATTTCTACATCTAGATGTATGAAAATGCCAGTACCAAGGTATTCTAGAAATATAAATATAGAGATTTTTGGCTGGGGTTGACAAAAAACCAATAACAATATTATTGTTTCTTGGTATCAATTCAAAATTGAAATGGGGCGTGGCCAAGCGGTAAGGCAACGGGTTTTGGTCCCGCTATTCGGAGGTTCGAATCCTTCCGTCCCAGTGTCGACTCCATTACTTACTTAGAAAGAAGTAAGGGAGTGGATAAGAGTTAATCCACATTAATTTCAATACCAATGTTTTTTCGTTGAATCTCATTTTATTTCGATATTTCGTTTTTGACTCTAATATCTAATAACTAATAAAAAATTCGAAATCTATGTAACGATTGAGGTGGGTCTATGTAACGATTGAGGTGGGGGTGATTTATCCTTTGATTTTATTCCCTTTATAACAAGAAGCCATTTATGAATTTATTATTCAATTTCATGTTAAACAAAATATAGACCATTGAATCTTCGAAAATGAAGAAATGTTTCACTTATACGATATATATCCTTCTAGTTCAATGACAAGGAATTTTGATTTTCATAATAAGTAATAAGCTGAAAAGAATAAAGATTCAAATCTCAACTTACATCTTATCTATTTGAAATTTAAGGAGTAATGAGTTAATTAAAAAAGAAGGACCTACCCCCCCCCATAAGATCAAAGGCGATGCTTATTATCCAATTTTTGTTAAATTTTAGGAAACTTTTTCAATTTCAACTCGAAATCCTTTTACTTTTGAATTAACTGTAATGGTATATTAGTAATGGGTATTAAGGTTGCTGTCTTTCCATATCATATAGGGAAGAAAGGGTCTCGATTACGATCTCTATGAACAGCTGAACCAAATGACTATTCATGATTCCATGATTGAATCAATTTCATAACAGTTCCCACTTAAAGGAATATTATGGTAAAACTTCGTTTGAAACGATGTGGCAGAAAGCAACGTGCGACTTGAAGGGCAGAATCCGTTGTGGATTTTTACATCCACCATTTTCGATTTATCTAGGGATGAGGATGCTCTTAGCTCGACATTGTTTGTTCTGTTACACTTGAATCCTTCGTTTTTGTTGGGTTCTAAATAGTCCACAGTGGAGCTCGAGTAGAAAGGATTAATTCATTTCTGGGGTGTAAGAGTCTAGGGTTAAATGCCAATCAATCAATTGGAACAACTTCGTAAATATATCTTCCATATATATACATATATAGAAAGTTATAGAAAGTAGAAATAGAAAAGATCCAATTTGAGCCAATTCCTAATTCAAAAGCAAAACCGGTTGGAATTGATCAACCTTTTCGCTTCATTCAAAGTCTACCGTGGGGGAATCAACTGGCTGTGGGATTCTTTGATAGAAAGAAAGAAATCAAAAAGGGGTATGTTGCTGCCATTTTGAAAGGATTTAGAAGCGCCGAAGTAATGTCTAAACCCAATGATTTAAAATAAGGATAAAGGATCTAAAAACAAGGAAAAACCCTTTAAATTGGATAATTGGATCAAAATCTCAATAATTGGATAGGATTAAAGAATCGAAGTCGAATTTTCAATTTTAAAGAAGATAAACAAAAGGGACTAAAGACCGCTCAAGAAATGAAGTTGACGAAAGATTTTTCCTTTGAGCTATTTGAAGGTTATACAACTTGAGTTACGAGTTTTGAGTACGAATGGTTTTTTCAGGAAGAAAAAAGACTGAAACAAAGTCTAATTGATTTTATAGGCTCATTTGCCATTTATGTTATTAGAATTACATAACCTTGAATCAAACATTTTTTTCTCGAGCCGTACGAGGAGAAAACTTCCTATACGGTTCTAGGGGGGGTATTGTTCATCTATATCTATCCCAATGAGCCGTCTATCGAATCGTTGCAATTGATAGTCGATCCCGAAGAGAAGGAAAAGATCTTCGAAAAGTGGGCTTTTATGATCCAATGAAGAATCAAACTTATTTAAATGTTCCTGTTATTCTATATTTCCTTGAGAAAGGCGCTCAACCTACAGAAACTGTTCAGAATCTTTTAAAAAAGGCTGAAGTTTTTAATGAACTTCTGTCTAATCAAATGAGATTCAATTAAAGAAATACCAAAAAAGGGGGGGGGTGGGAGATTTGTATATAACTTTGTCAAATTTTTCTATACTTGTTTTTTTGACCCCCCCCTTCACTGTATTGTTTTCTCAACATTTATATTGACAAGAGTGTATCGAAGAAATATAATTTATCGTGATAAGTCAATCGGGTCTATTTATTTGCGTTCCCTAACTTTTTCAATTTTTCCAATTCTGTATATTTTTTTATATAAGAATTTGTTGTATTTTACTCTAATGAATTCATTTTTATGCTTCAAATGTTTTCAAAAATCTGTTTTTCGAGTTTTCAGTGCAATGGTTTGATTAGCTCGTAGAATCTCCTTTCTCTTTGTTTCAATTGAATTTAATGGATTTGGATTGTATCTATATTATTATTATTTTTATTATTTTGCTAAAATTTTTTTTAATCTATATCGGGTTGCTAACTCAACGGTAGAGTACTCGGCTTTTAAGTGCGACTAGAATTTTTTACACGTTTTGATGAAGTGAGAAATTCGTCCATACCATTGGTGTGATTTCGAAGACCGCGACTGATCCTGAAAAGGAATAAATGGAAAAAATAGCATGTCGTATCAGTGGGCAGTTCTGAGGATATTTCATTTTTCTCGGATCGGTACAAAATCCTGTTTGGGTTTTTGGAATGGAATAAAAGCAAGTTAGGTCGAATGAATAAATGGATAGGGCCCCATAGCTTCAATTATCGATTAATTATCAGAAAGAAAAAGCAACCAGCTTCGGTTCTTAATTTGAATAATTCCCAATCTAATTAGACGTTAAAAATAGATTAGTGCCTGAATATGGGAAGGGCTTCCCCCCTACGAGTGGATTCTAGGTTTTTTACTGAATCCTAACTATTGGCATTCTCTATATGTGGAATGGAGATGTGTGTGTAAAAGAAACAGTATATTGATAAAGAAAGTTTTTCCGCAATCAAAAGAGCGATTAGGTTTAAAAAATAAAAGATTTCGAATCATCTTGGTATCCTATAGTATATATAGTATAACTATATTTTATTTATATATAGTATTATGAAATGAATGGACAACGAGAGAGTGGAAAATCCGTTGATAAGTTTACCTGCTTCCGAGGTATCTATTCTTACTCGAATACCTTGTTTTAACTGTATCGCACTATGTATCATTTGATAACCCAAAAATCTTCTCCCTTTGATTCAACTAGAAGTGCAAATGGAGGAAATCCAAAGATATTTACAGCCAGAGAAATCTCAACAACACGACTTCCTATATCCCCTTATCTTTCAGGAGTATATTTATACATTTGCTCATGATCATGGTTTTGGTAGATCGAATTTGTCGGAAAATCCGGGTTATGGCAATAAATCCAGTTTACTGATTGTGAAACGGTTAATTACTCAAATGTATCACCAGAATCATTTTCTTAGTACTCCTAATGATTCAAACAAAAACCCCTTTTTGGCGCTCAACAAGAATTTGTATTCTAAAATTTTATCAGAGGGGTTTGCTTTGATTGTGGAAATTCCATTTTCTCTACGATTAATATCGTGTCTAGAAAAGAAAAAGATAGTAAAATCTCAGAATTTACGATCGATTCATTCAATATTTCCTTTTTTAGAAGAAAATTTTCCACATCTAAATCTTGTATTAGATATCCTAATACCCTACTCTGTCCACGCGGAAATCTTGGTTCAAACTCTTCGCTATTGGTTAAAAGATGCTTCTTCTTTGCATTTATTACGATTTTTTCTCAACAAGTATTGTAATTGGAATACTCTTATTAGGCTAAATAAAGTCAGTTCCTCTTTTTCAAAAAGAGATGAAAGGTTATTTTTATTCTTATATAATTCTCATGTAGGGGAATATGAATCCGTTTTATTCTTTTTACGTAACCAATCTTCTCATTTACGATCAACATCTTTTGGAATTTTTCTTGAACGAATCCGTTTCTATGGAAAAATCGAATATCTTGTGAACGTCTTTGTTAAAGTTAAGGATTTTCAGGGAAACCCGTGGTTGGTCAAGGAACCTTGCATGCATTATATTAGGTAT